CAGTATAGCTATCCTTCCTCTAGCGCAGCAACGCAGCCTCGATCATTGCCGAAAGGTAACTATTATTTTCTTTCTACTTAGAATATAAGATTAAGTAAAGTTTATATTAGTGGATTCATCATAGTAATCTAAAGTAAAGATCTTGAATGGATGAGCTCTAATAATTAATGAGAGATATCATGATTAAAAGATCTCATTATATTCATAAAATTCCATTATATGTTATGTGAAATCTATAAAACCCTTTGGTGGTTCGTTTCATATTTTCTTTTTTTGAATCCTCTCATTTTATTCAAGTAATTGGTAATTGTTCGTTCATAGAATAAATATGCTAATAGAATAAATATGCTAATACTATATTCACTTTGAACTTCTAAACTGAAGCTATTATTACTATATATTATTACTATATATAAAATAGAAATAGTAATTATTAGAAATGGAAATTCTTATTAACATCCCTATCTATTTAATTCTTTATTTTTTCATTGGTTAATTGTAATTAATAGATTATAATTAGATTTCATATTATTTATTATTCTTTTTTTTTTAGTGTCCGTCTATAATGACGGATGAATCAAGAACTTTCAATTGGAACTAAATGAATTCTTTAAATTAGTTTTTATTACCGTCGTATTTGGATTGAGACTTAGGTAAATGTTTTATTCATATATGCAGTAAAAGAACATATCTAATTTAGCTCTTTCATGCCTATTCTAACTAGTTATTTTGGTTTTTTACTGGCTGCTTCAACTATAACCCCAGCTCTATTTATTGGTTTGAACAAAATACGACTTATTTGAAATGAATGAAATTCAATAAACAATTGAAAAAAATCAAAATCTCTCAGAATATTTCATTTCAGGTATTTTATGGTTCCTTCCCGGGTTAATTGCCAATTTATGGTCATTGAGATTCGCGGATAATTCAGATTAATATGGATAGATCTTATCTCTCTTTTTATTCCCTAAAAAAAATTGAAATGATTGAAGTTTTTCTATTTGGAATCGTCTTAGGTCTAATTCCTATTACTTTAATAGGATTATTTGTAACTGCATATTTACAATACAGACGCGGTGATCAGTTGGACCTTTGATTAAGTAACATCTCTTTTGTTGATTGACCTCCTCTTGTAGGAGGTCAAATTTAAGTTGCAATTCTACTTTGTTTTGTTTAAGTTATTTCATTGTGATTCAACATAACATAAACGGAATCACGCTCTGTAGGATTTGAACCTACGACATCGGGTTTTGGAGACCCGCGTTCTACCGAACTGAACTAAGAGCGCTTTCTTATATCCTATAACAGTAGATACAATTGTAAAGAAAAGGATTTTTTTTACCCCCTATTTATTTTTACGTATAGTATGTAATACTAAAAGATTCTGTCCAAAAATTCCCGATCTTACTCAATGAATCCCTCCTAACTGTCCATAGGAGAAAGAATAGGTAGGGATGACAGGATTTGAACCTGTGACATTTTGTACCCAAAACAAACGCGCTACCAAGCTGCGCTACATCCCTTTTAAAAATTAGTGTCATTGGATCAAATCCATGTCTTGTTTTCCACATCCTTCTTTTTTGCTATATCACCTATATAGATAGTTATAGAATGTTCTTGTAATTTTTTTTAGGAGGCGGCAAAATGAAATCTGCTGGATCATTGTACATATGAATTATAATTAGTAATTCCTAATTATAATTTCATTTCAATAAAAAACAAATGATCTTGAACTAAAATATCGGGTTATCTATGATCTATGTATTAGGAACTATATATGTATTACAATATACAAATACAAATAAAGAATTTCAATAAATAAAAAGAAATAAGAAAAAAAAAATAAATAAAAGAATAAGGAGGATTTTCAATGCAAGATATAAAAACATATCTCTCAACGGCACCTGTGCTAACCACTCTATGGTTTGGGTCTTTAGCAGGTCTATTGATAGAAATTAATCGTTTATTTCCAGATGCCTTGTCATTTCCCTTTTTTTCATCCTGATTGAATCCTTGTATTGATCTGTGAAAAAATGAAGAAGATTTGAGATATAATTCTACGTAACATGGCTCCAATTTCGCTCACTTTTTCTTTCCTATCCTAAAAAAAAAAAAAGAGAAAGAGTGTCTCGAACCTCAGTCAAAATACAGCGAATCTACAATAGAATTTTTGGGAAAAGAAATGAAAATGTGGATCCAGTCTAGAGGCGGTTTCATGAAATTCTAACATAGAAAGAATAAAATACTGAGATTAGGATAGAAATAATTCATAGTTAGAAAAAATTGTATTAATTAATTATTACGATATTCTTAATATTCTTCTATTAATGAATATGACTCTTTTTCTTTATAGTTATAGTAGTTAATATTATAGTAATTAATAGTAATTCTATTTTAGATTATAGTACTTCGAAGTCGTTCGAATTCTAATAATTCGAAAAATAAAATTTCCATTTCTAGTTAGTAACTTTTATCTTTTATTAATATAGTATAGATATAGAATCTAGATTCTTTTTTTATTTTCTTTTTATTTGGTTCGGATCAAAAAGAAAATGAAGAGAGTTATAAAGTGAAGTCGATCCCAAATAAAAAGGAGGTTCATGGCCAAGGGTAAAGATATTAGAATTCTAGTTATTTTGGAATGTACCTGTTGTGTTCGAAAGGGTGTCAATAAAGAATCGCCGGGCATTTCTAGATATATTACTCAAAAGAATCGACACAATACACCCAATCGACTAGGTTTTAGAAAATTTTGTCGCTATTGTCAAAAGTATACAATTCATGGGGAAATAAAGAAATAGATGGAACGAAATACGTGTGTTATTTTTAGAAGTAGCGGTAAGATTAATAACTTTACATCTTAACATAGATAATACAAATAAAATCCTATTTTGGTCGAATCTTAAATGAATAAAAGAAATAGAATTAGATTTTATAGATTCTTTTATATAGAAGGAATAAACAAACAAGGAATAAGCAAACCATGGATAAATCCAAACAACCCTTTCGTAAATCCAAGCGATCTTTTCATAGGCGTTTACCCCCAATTGGATCGGGGGATCGAATCGATTATAGAAACATGAGTTTAATTAATCGATTTCTTAGTGAACAAGGAAAAATCTTATCTAGACGGACAAATAGATTAACCTTAAAACAACAACGATTAATTACTATTGCTATAAAACAAGCTCGTATTTTATCTTTGTTACCTTTTCGTAATAATGAGAAACAATTGGAGAGAGTGGAGTCGATCCCTAGAACTACTGGTCCTAGAACCAAAAATAAATAGATATACTCCAATCGTAACTCAAGCTCCTATTAATGTTTTGCTCGAAAAAAACTAGAATCCAGATTTTCTTCTTGTATTATAAATTAGAAAAAAGGAAAAATGGGGAAGAAATCTTTTTTTTTCTTGAAAGATGTTCGTTTATTCCTACTACTCAAATCTTAATTTCTTTTTATTCTATTTTTCTATTTTCCCGGAGTTCATTCTCCGGGAAATCCTGTTTCAATCATTCTTGTTTCTTGTATAATAATTAAGATTCTTTTATTCCTTTATTTGATTTGTATTTTTTTTTCTTTTTGATTGATGATTTTATTTGAAATAATATAAAAACAATTCTTATTTGATAGGGCTATTTGCGCAAGTACTTTACGATTCAGAAGCAATTGTCTCTTGTACAGATTGTGGATGAATAGGCTATAACTATAGAATAGCCTATCCTCACGATTTACCGCATTTATTCGAGTGATCCACAAACGACGAAAATCTCTCTTTTTCCTACTCCTATCTCGATGAGAGGAAACCAAAGCTCTCATTCTTTGTTGAGTAGTCGTTCGAGTAAGTCTTGAATGAGCCCCCATAAAGGTTGATGCAAATAAACGAATCTTTTTTCGACGTCTCTGAGCTGTATATCCTCGTTTAACTCTGGTCATTGAATCAAATTAAACTTTCTTGAATAACTAATTGATTTCTCTTCTTTCAGTCATCCTTTTCCTCCGGTCAATTAATAACAAAACGGATTCTTCCGATATATATATATAATATAAATTCCAATGGCTTTTGCGACTATGACCTTCCCGACCACGATTTTTTCTTTCTTCAAGATATCTCGCCTGAAAATAAGAAATTCGACTGCTACTAAAGAAAAAAGAATAGTGGGTTACCTCGTTTCTATGGCAACTTCTAAAACGGCGAGGTCCTCTCTATACACCGGAGCCTATTCTTTCATTTTATCAAATTTTATCGTGAACTTGTATAGTTCACACTCTTTGGCTCTACCCATCCATATTTTCAATTAGAATTCGTTTTTCAATCCTAATTATAAAGTAATAGTCCCTTTCACAAAAAAGCTATCCATACAGTGACGGCATTTAATTCTGAAAGTTAGCTAGGTAGCTGACCCTTTTAGTCCGTTTTTTCAAGAAAAGGAATAGTAGCATAACCTTTTCCTCCGCTTAATGGATAACTATTTGTTACCAATGGAGAATTCCTTCTCATCTCAAAAAGAGTGATTGGATTTGCACCAATAGAAACCATAAATTCATAACATAATTAGGTAGATTATATATCTTCATTAGTTAATTAAAAGGCCGTCTTCCACTATATCTATTCTAATTCATCGGTAGTGGTCGTTGATACTTTTTCATTTTTCAAACTCATGATCTGAACTGAACGAGTCGCACATACACCCTAGTACATGTTCCTCGACGCTGAGGACATCCTCGAAGAGCGGGAGATTTCGTGACATTTCTTATTGGCTGTCTTGCATTTCTAATAAGTTGTTTAATGGTTGGCATGGCGTGGCTATAGAATCTCATTCTAGATAGAATAGAGCGGGTTGGTTTAGATCGATCTTAACCTGATGGTTGATGATTATGAATGATTTCTATTCACACGGAAAATTCGAATTTTTAAAAGTAATTCGTATATTTATATAGAATCCCCAGTATTATCATTTTCGACTGCTACAAGATCAACGATGCCATGAGCTTGGGCTTCTGTTGCTGACATAAAAACATCCCTTTCCATATCTTCGGATATAACCCATAAAGGGTTGCCCGTTCTTTGTACATAAACTTTTGTGAGAGTTTCGCGAAGCTTCAATAGTTCTTCTGCTTCCAGGATAAATTCCCCTGCTTGTGCCTCGTAAAAAGAACTAGCAGGTTGGTGAATCATAACCCTGATGATATTGATATAACATCATGAATGGTTCTTCTATCTATATATCGCATGATTGGGTTAAAGTAAGGGGGAATCAAAATAACAATAAAAAAATAGAATTAAACAACCGTACGGGCATCTTTTGTATATTGCATACGGCTCTGCAATGGAATTTCTATAGAAGCAATTCTATTGAAAAGAATAAATAGAACAACCTATCCGATCCAAATCGTTAAATGATCCATTTACCACCCTTCCTCTCGTATTAGTTAAAAGGATACTATGATGGTTCTGTTGCTTTATATATTTATCTCGTCTGTGGTTTAGCAATCCCAAAGTTTCTTTTTGATATGATCCAAGAAGGAGAAAATGATTTTTTCCATTCTTTTTACTCTTTCTCTCATAACATAAAAATAAGAAAGATACTTCTGGTGTGGAAGAATAATGGTTTGTGACGCTGAAATTGACTCTTGCTTGACACATAAAATCAAATTGGGAATAACCCTTCTTTCATACTACTATCTCGATACAAAATCTCATGTTAGAAAAAAAACAATAATGGTTTGTTCATATCGAACTCGAAGTGCCATGCTATTATTACTTATTCTTTATTTGATTCATATTTGATACAGCGAAGGCATAGTATTCTTTTTTTTTCTCAAATAAAAAAACTCATTGGCGCCAAGCGTGAGGGAATGCTAGACGTTTGGTAATTTCTCCTCCGACCAGAATGAAAGATCCCATTGAAGCGGCTAATCCCATACATATTGTATGTACATCCGGTGACACAAATTGCATAGTATCATAAATGGCTATTCCTGGTATTACCCATCCACCTGGAGAATTTATAAACAAATAAAGATCCCTAGTATCATCTTCTATGCTGAGATATACCATGAGACCAATAAGTTGATTTGAGATCTCGCTATCAACCTCTTGGCCTAAAAAAAGTAATCTTTCTCGATGAAGTCGGTTGATTAGGGTAAAATTGTATCCCTGAGGAACCGTACGTGCACCTTTGGATGCATACGGTTCAAAAGAATTGCGAAAAAAAATCAATGTTTCGATTCCAATCCTATTTCTTTTTTTTTAACATGAGTTTTTCTCTCCTTCCCTATATTCTATAATGTAGAAAATAAAAAAGAATTTTATGAACTTATTGAACTAACCTCTCATTGATGTATTGTTTCATCGAAATTCAAATTACGATGTAATTTTCTTGTTCCTGAATGGGCCCTTTCAATTATTTTAGGTTCTTGTTCTACTCCGGGGGAAGATTTGCCCGAATTTCATTTGCGCATATAGGTCAAATGTCCAGTACCACTTCTTTTTTTTTTCAATTGTTTCATACCTTATCCCAAAATATTCGATGTATTAATCATACTACTCTATTGGTAGGCAGTTTGATATTATCCCTATAGTAAGTCTAAGAATAGTCTATGATACAAGCAGTAATCGTGTAATAATCATATATTCTACATAATAGATTCTATTATAGTAAGTTATATTCTATTCAATTACTAATGAATTTCATTCTTTATTAATAATTTAATGAAATTTCTATTTTCTTTTTAGATTCTTTATTTACTATTTCTTATTTAGATTACTACATTTACACTCCCATTCTATTACTTTTACTCTTACCATTTCTAATTTGGTATTTTCTGAACGGAGCCTGGATACTTTAATTTTATCAGTCCAAGTAAACCATCAATTATTTTAATTGATAATATTGATCCCCAATAGGAATTATTGTGCTTCACGCTCCGAATTATTGATGGTTCAATCAATACAATATTGAATATTTATTTATTGGATTGGGCGAAACAGAGAATACTCGATCGGGGGAGATAACGGGGAAATACCATATGACCAATCTGTCTGACAAGTCGCATTATACGTCAACCCAAGCTGCATCTTCCTCTCCAGGACTCCGAAAAGGTACTTTTGGAACACCAATGGGCATTAAGATAAATAAAAAAATTAAGTACTATACTTTACTTTAATATGGAAACGTAACAATGGTTTTATTGTCTTCATCATTATTTCTCTTTCTTTTCTATTTTTATATATTTTTTCTTTTATATCTTTTATTTTATATTTTTATTTATGATTTATATAGAATTCTATATAAATCATATAAAATATAACTTAATATTTAATATTATTATCTATATCTATATAGAATTCTAATATAGAATTATAGTATATTATAGAGTATATATATATAGAAATATAGAACTGGAAAGTTCATAGAGGAAGACAGAATGAAAAAAGAAAAATTGTAACGAACAGGATAAATCGGATCAGCCGACTGTTCGAATGATTTCGAATTC